GATTTCTACTGAAATTTTATTCAATCCGTTGAATTGCAAAAAATCCTTATCTTAGAGATAAGATCTATACCCCAATTAGAGACTTTGGACCTGTACTACCCCGCCCTTACACCCCGAAACAATCAAGTTATTTAATTAGAGTTCAAAATCTTGAAAGAGCATTTTTGACCCATTTCTGGGACGAAAGATCGTGATTTGGAATGACTCGAAATACTTGTTGATGTAGTAACATCTAGTAAGACCAACCAATGCAACGGGTTCGACTTCGTGACAAAAAAGTCTCTTTTGAAGCAAACCTACACAATGAGGCATAGTGAAGTGGTATGATCGACCGAATCATAAATGATCTACAGAAGATACTTCGAATGGAATTCAATCGCGTGTCGTCGAACAATTCGACAGATCAACTTAGTCTAAATAAAAATAGAAGAGGGCGCAAACGTTGATACATTTAGGACCAATTCATTATCTCTGAAACAATGAATTGGGGTTCTTGTTTCACCAAACAGCAATGAGTTGGCGGATTCCTAACCCATCCAAGTTCAAATGGTCCCCAATCTTCTTACAGAAAGATAAAGTCTGCATCGGTAGAATTGGAATGATGAGTAATTGGAGTAGATTGGAATACAAAAAAAATAAGTCTTGTACAGAAACAGAAAAATGACTACTTGTTTTTTGCCAGGCCAGTCATACGAAGAAAAACCTATTTTACAATGTTTACATTGAAACTTACCAACGAGCTTCGTTTTTGAAACTTAGGCTTTTCTACAAATGCAAGAAAAAGAATAGGTACTAGATCCATATGACTTAATATTCGATTTGATTTGGTTGGGTCGGGTTGGGGTTTTTAGCCAGGCTCATGTTATGATTTTTTCTTCATAAATTGACTGACTTGGGTATACCAAAACAAAGGCGTATCACTAAATCTTTGATCATGGACAAGAAAAGAGGAAAAAGTCATTCATTCACTCACACACAAAGATTAATGAAGAAGAATGGTTTTGTTTATCCGAAATTTGATAATACCGATCCGATTGGATCCATTCATTGGAATAAATTCTTGTTTTTATTTGGATTTGGTTGGATTTTATCCCCCGAATCATCGATCTCCGTGAGCATGTGGGAATGTTTCCATTTCTATGGACCAATCAACCGTCCAGCCACAAGCATTAATTAGGAAATGAAAACTCTACAAAAATAGATAGGGCTATACGGACTCGAACCGTAGACCTTCTCGGTAAAACAGATCAAACTTTTTATTTTATTGATTGTCGAAATGATTCGAACTGCTTTAAAGACTCAACATGCATTTTTTTTTTGCATTGGGCTCTTTCATTAACTGATAGAAAGATCAGCTAGTCCACCATGTTTTTTCTTAACAGGAAGATAATGAGATGGCTCCACGTGCTCTGATTCATTATTTTGATTCTGAATCAGGAGCAATACCAAAGTGTTTCAAAGAAGAGTGACCTTGACGTAGGTCTGCCTCCGGCCTAGATCAACCCGACGAGTCTCTATCGCTACGCTCCAAGAGTTAAATATGATACTTCATACACCTTAAAGTTCATAGGGCGAAAAGAGGTTTTTTTGAGGTCCTTATACTCATATTCATTATGCCTAGCATTGAATGGACTGGGTATTCACCTTATCAATTATCAAATCAGCGGCGGGTTGGTTCTATTTGGCACCTGAATTGGTACTCGAATCGGACTGAACAAAATATTTGTCAGGCTATTGTTCCCTCAAATCTATGGAGTAAGACATCGATTTCTCAAGAAAATCAATTCTATTGATTGTACGATGGATCCCCCTGAAAAAGCATTGGCGCGCGTGTAAACGAGGTGCTCTACCTAACTGAGCTATAGCCCTTTTCCCCTTTCATAGATATCTTAACGTCTAGATAATTTCTTGTCAAGATGGATATTTCATAATCCCGCATGATAGCTCTCTGATCCGTTTCCTGCCGAGGATTGGTATTGCTTAGAAGTTATATTCGATCTATAATTAGAATCCCCGATGTATCCTGCTTTTTCTATTTGATGATAAATAACCTACTTAACCCAGTGGTTAGAGTGTTGCTTTCATACGGCGGAAGTCATTGGTTCAAATCCAATAGTAGGTAGAACTTATTAGATACCGGAGTCAATGGTATCTAATAAGTTTTTCCGCCCATCTTATTTTTTTTTTTATTTATTTAGCCTTGGATCTAGAAAAAATATAGAAATAGAACAAGGGTCCCCTTCGAATGAAGAAAAAAGAAAATATTGTTCCCAGACAGCTCAATTGGTCAAATGCAAACCAATTGCATCCTCGTTTGTTGCTTTGGATGAATGCCCGAAAGAACCGCTTGAAGTAATGAATCTTATTCTATTCGGATTTCGAGGTGGAAGAACTCCCCTTGGATTAATGAATTATTTCGAAACGTTTCTCTGACTACCTTCAGCCCAGTAAAAATTGAGGCGAGGAGATATTTCTGAAGAATATTTAGGATGAAACCCTAAATTTCATAGGCGGTAAAACGAGTAAAACGAGAGAGAAATTGAATAGTTATGAGAGATCCAATCGGTTTGCTCATCAAAGAGCAAAAGAAGGGATAAAAAAAGAAACATCGATTGATAAAAGAGAGATAATTTATGAGATACGATCCGTCTGTATCTAACGTATCGATACAAAATCTTGGGTGTAAAAAGAAAACCCTCTACTCTATTCTGAAATGTTCTGATATGTGTGATGAATACATACTATTTAGATATTTTAGTAAATATGAATATGAAAGAATTGACTCGAGTTCCATATGTATAAAAAAAGAATTTTTGTTTGGAAGGAAGAAAATCGCTTCTTATTATGGTTGTTCCGTATACGTCCGCCTACTTTTATTTAGTCTATAGTCCACAGCGGTATTACCCATGTTGTTTTGCTCGAAAAAACATTCCCAATAAAATTCATTCATTTATATTTAAAAAGGATTCCCAAGTTCCTTCCCTCGTGTTGAGAATGAGAAAGCATTCATTCTTTGGTTCATTTCAAAATACTTCAATTGGTACACGCAAGAAATAGGCCAATTCGGCAGCTTTTTGTTCAATTTCTCGTGGGGTCAAATTCTCATCAGTCCGAGTCAAGGGAATGGCCCCCTGTCCTCTGATGTCCATATAAAGGACACGACGGGGATAAAGACCCTCTTTCACTTCCATTCTGATCGACTGGATATCTCTCATAAGGAATCGAAGGAAGATGCGACGATTTTTTCCAGGAAATCCCCAACGAAAAATACACACTATTCCCTCTTTTCTATCGAAAAGATCATAACCGCTACCTACATTCCACGAAATTGTGCACCACAAATAGGAACTAATAAACAGACCAGCGATCCCATAGAAAGACATCACAATTCCTTGGGGGAAAAAAAGAATTTGCTGAGAGGGGAATAAGGATATCAGATTCCTACCAAGATAACTAGAGGTTCCAACCAATACGAATCCCAATGAACCTAAAAAAAGGATACAGGCCCAGCAGAAATTACTTGTTTTTCGAGACTCTGTTATAAGTTCTATCCATAGACGTTCTGATTGCCAGTTCATATTAGATCCGGTTCCATTCTATTGGAATTCAGAGAAGAGAATGAGTCAAATTCATTCGACTTTACTTTATTTGTTTTGATACCGAAGTCACTCTCATCAACTAGCACCATGATGATGTAAATCATCAGGAGTAATTCATCGAATTGGTTAGATATAAAAAAACCACACCCCCTTAGATGATCCGACTATGTATATCTACATACATATAGATATATTGACTTTCAATTTCAGATATTCGCGGATCTATTAAAAAGAGCGGTTATTGTTATGCATGCGGGTCCATGATATATGGACCCGCATGCATAACAATAACCGCTTTTTGTGCTCGGAGGGAGCCACATGTCGTACCGTAACCTATTCTACTAATAGATACTTTTATTATGATCCAAGCCCAAGTGTTAAAGTTAATTGATGAGATTGATATTTCATCCCATCGGATCTAAAGAATCTTGTTTTTTTGGACATGAAGAAATAAAGAAGCCATTGCAATTGCCGGAAATACTAGGCCCACTAAAGGCACAAAAATAGAGGGGAGATTGAGATCTGTCATAGAAAGGGTACCTCGATTTAATATTTGTACCTGTTATAAATAGATCTTATGATCAGTATATCTATTCTAAGTATCTATTATAAGTATAGAATACTCTAAGTATCTATTCTAAGTATGGAATAAGTGCAAGAAATATAGAACTAAATGAAATAGGTACACCTATTTCATATTTCTACACGAAATAATAAATGTATGATAATACGCTTTTTTCTTAGTGCTCTACTTCATTGAATTGAATTCAATCAACGAAAAGACCACGAAAAGAAACCGTGTAGCTGAAATAATTCACTCAGAACGCCTTTTAAAGGATTACGTGGTACAATTGAATCCAATAAGCCCTTCTCGAATGAATACTCAGCCTCTTGTAAACCCTCGGGTACTGTCACATTCAATAATTGTTCAATTATTCTTTGACCCGCAAAAGCGATGTGGGCATTGGGTTCAGCAATAATGATATCTCCCAACATACCAAAACTGGCTGTTACTCCGCCGGTTGTAGGTGTTGTAAGGATTGATACATAGAATAACTTTCGATTTAATTGATAAGCATTTAAAGCAGAAGATATTTTAGCCATTTGCATCAAGCTCAAAGTTCCTTCTTGCATGCGTGCTCCTCCAGAAGCACACACTATAATAAGGGGCATATATTTCTTAGTAGCATACTCGATCAAACGGGTGATTTTTTCACCCACTACGGATCCCATACTACCTCCTATGAACTCAAAATCCATAAACCCCATTGCTACGGCAAAACCATTTATTCGGCCTATGCCTGTTTGAACAGCCTCATTTAAACCTGTTTTTCTTTGATGCGAATCGAGACGCTCTAGATAAGATTGCTCTTTCACCTCTTTCCCCTCTTCCACCTCTTC